AGTGTCTCTTAATTCTTTTTCGGAAAAAAAAAAAAAATAATGCCTACAGCAGTAGAAGTAGAAGGGCTAATCGGTTATTTCTTTCATGGCCCCGAGCATGTCAATATTAGCACTGATGGTGCGTAAATGTAACTCGCTGTTCAAACGACTATTCAGAGTTCCTAGAGCTCCTTGTAAGGCTTGTTGGAAAACTCGCTGTCGGACCTGATTAATTGCTCTTTGTTGTTCAAAATGAATAGTTTCGTTTTTGTAATTTTCTAATTGTTCCAAATTCTCAGAAGTAGCATTAATCAAATTCTGTTTTTCTCGTTCTATCTCAGAGTATCCATTCACTCGATACTCATCTGCTTCCATTTCCGCTTTCCGTAAGCGAGCCCGGGCTTTTTCGAGCTGCTCAATAGCTCCTCCACGTAGTTCTTCTGAATTTTGAATAGTACTCAAGATCCTCTGTTTTCGATTATCTAATAAATCAGTTAATGAAAGTAGATTATCTTCCCTTTTATTTCACAACTTTACTTCCATGATCTCTTCCCGAACCAAACATGAATCTTTCGATTCATTTGGCTCTCACGCTCAGTTACTTATGTTATGGGGCATTCCCATATTTTTAATGGGATGAGCCTACCTTCTTTTTTCTGTTCGTATTGCAAGATATCGAAATTGATACAAGACCAGAATATTCAGAGGACTCTTCCGACCAGACAAAAATCTGTCATTGTCAGCAAAGTTGTTTCTTTTTTTTTTTTTTTTTTCAAATCCAAAAAATTTTTCTTATTACACATAGGTCGTCGATTCAGTATTGAATAGAAAAAGGGGTGAGACGCCTTTCTTTTCCAGTAAATGGTTCAAATCATTTTATCGATATGAGCGTTCTATATCGGATAAATTGCCAACTATTTATTTTGAAACCATCTATTTACTAACGTGTGGTAGAAAGAGTACCATCTTGCGCCTGGACTTCAGGCGGTTTAGCTTTAACCATGTTAAAGGTCCCATTTTATTGGTTGATAGAGAATCAAGGTTGATTTACCGATGAATTACGAAATGCTATGGTTCTTACATATGATTTCTTAATTTATTCAGAAGTAATTCGTCGAGATCGTGCACTTTCTTTCCTATTTTATTATTGATAAAATCACATTATATATACAAACAAAGAAAGTGCAGCCGGTTGAATCCAGCCTATTTTTGAAATACACAACTCGCACACACTCCCTTTCCAAAAAAAATCAATACACCGACTACTACACTTAGATTTATTAGATTTGTTGCTAAAATATCGGTATTCAACCCGAAACTCCCCGCGGATGGCCAGTAACCCAAGGAAACGAAAGAATCGGTTACATTTTTCATATGTTCTCCTCTTATAGATAGAACTAACAAAATCGAACAGAGTTTTTTTTGTATCACTTTGTCCCCTTGTTTTTAACTTATTATTTTCTTTTTTTTTTTTTTTTTCTATTAGCAATTTGATTTTAACTTCTTTTCAAATTTCAAAATGGATTTCTTTATTTTCAATTGAAGTTCCCAATAAAATACTTATTAGGTACCAGTTTAAAGTAAAAAGAAACTGGGTTTCCTTAAATTAAGGACGGGAGGTAAGAAAGCGAGTGGATCTACTAACTCCTCTTCCTCATCTTCAAATAAGCCCTTCCAGGAAGGACTGTCTCAACGAAGAATTTATTGTAGGAGTGAAGTCGTGATAGAATTCGAAGAAGCAAGTAGCAAGTCGACGGCAATAAAATAAGAAAGAAAGCACGTATTTATCACGTTTTCTATTTATAAAATGGATTAAACAAAAGGATTCGCAAATAAAAGCGCTAATGCCACGACCAGTCCGTAAATTGTTAAAGCTTCCATAAAAGCCAGACTAAGCAATAAGGTACCTCGTATTTTACCCTCTGCTTCCGGTTGTCTCGCGATACCTTCTACAGCTTGGCCCGCGGCAGTGCCTTGACCAACTCCAGGTCCAATAGAAGCAAGCCCTACGGCCAATCCAGCAGCAATAACGGAAGCGGCAGAAATCAGTGGATTCATGGTAAATTCCTCGCACAAAAATAAGGAAATGGTTAATGATACAATCAACCAATGAATTATTAGTTAAGAATTCCATTACTAAGATCCATACGGTCAAAGTAACTAAGAATTCCGAATTGAAGTAATAATATTCTGAATCATTAGAACTACTTCGATATCTCGTTTTTAGTTCCTATCCGTGGAATTTTTGGAAACCCATACGGTTCTAGTTCTTCCGTTTCCTTGTTCCGAACCATTCTTTCAATTGTTCGCTATTTATCTTCTATATGCTTGACTTCATCTGTTTATTCATTCAATCCACAGTCACACATGAAACGGAAGGACTTAGATGAAAATCTATCGAAATTCAGTGGGATGTAATATATGGATAGTCCATATATATCGAACCGGTGAATATCTAATATTACATATACATACGTTTCGTCTATAAAGTAAACCATCCGATCTTATATTGAATCGGATTCTAAAATGATTCTTCGAAACATACACAGGACTGGCTTATAGCCATTACATATATCTCTCCCTAACCGACTTTTTGATAAATCTTATTTGTTTGTAAACTCTTCTCCTTATCATTATCCGCATGGATAGAGACGGACGGATTCATCAGCCCCAGAATCATTACGTATACATATCAAGATTGGATTGATCCAATTGTCATTCAATTGGATCAATTGTTGAATTGAATGAAATCAAATGAAATGGAAATAATTCTATTAGTTTTTCTTTTTTTTGTTTGTTTAGTCGTACGCCGGAAACAGATAAACATAAGAATTCTTTTCTTATTCCAATTAAGAATCGTCATTGACTGAACAAATATAAATAGAATATTGATTGGAGAGGTATGAATAAATGGACCAAGCAGGAATCCTAGGAAAAAGATCTTTTAGATTAGACCTCTTTCCTTCCCTTTTTTAGATTTTGACAATTCCCTAATATCGTACACCTTTTTTGTTTGCTCTTACTCCAGACCATATATAACGTATTTGTATATATTATGTTCCCAAGTAAATTCTCTTGAGCCCCCGGAATAAACTAGTCAATGATGACCTTCCATGGATTCGCCTATATAAGCCGCGGCTAAAGTTGCAAAAATAAGAGCTTGAATCCCACTTGTGAATAATCCAAGGAACATAACAGGTATAGGAACTACTGAAGGTACTAAAGAAACAAGAACAACAACTACTAATTCATCAGCCAATATATTCCCGAAAAGTCGAAAACTAAGCGATAAAGGTTTTGTGAAATCTTCCAGGATGTTAATTGGTAAAAGTATTGGAGTTGGTTGAATGTATTTACCGAAATAACTCAATCCTTTTTTGGTAAGACCCGCATAGAAATATGCCACTGACGTGGGTAAAGCTAAAGCAACAGTAGTATTTATATCATTCGTCGGCGCAGCTAACTCCCCATGAGGTAACTGTATAATTTTCCGAGGTAAAAGAGCACCTGACCAGTTAGAAACAAAAATAAATAGGAACATAGTTCCAATAAAGGGAACCCAAGGACCATATTCTTCTCCAATCTGGGTTTTGCTCAAGTCTCGAATGAATTCAAGGACATATTCGAAGAAATTCTGACTGTCTGTTGGAATGGTTTGTGGATTCCGAACAGCTATACTGACTGAACCTAGTAAGATAGCAATTACGACCCAAGAAGTGATAAGTACTTGGGCATGGACTTGGAAACCCCCTAGTTGCCAATAGAAATGCTGGCCTACTTCCACACCAGATAGATCGTATAACACTTCTTTTAGTGTGTTGATGGAACATGGTAGAAGATTCATATTGCTCTCTGACAAAAATAGAACATAAAAAGGAATTATTTTGATTCAACCTCGGCTCGCCTACTTTAATGGTATATTTTACTAAGTAATTAGATAATATCCTCAGTGCTTTTGGTCTCTTTTTTGAGATTCAGGAATAGTAACCGATTCAATCAATTTATGGAGTTCCAAAAGCATTGACTTATCCTATTATTATTAATCAACGATTTCTTATAGAGCTAGAACGACCCTTACAAATTGCGGATACTAATTTGTTAAGAATCAATCGGACTGAGGCTCTAGCATCATCGTTGGCTGGAATCGAAAGATCTGCGAGATCTGGGTCACAATTTGTATCGATTAAACAAATCGTTGGAATTCCTAAAATGAGACATTCTCGAAGAGCCGTATATTCTTTTTGCTGATCAACGATGATGACAATATCGGGTAACCTTGTCATATATTTGATCCCATCCAGATATCTTTGCAAGTGAGATAATTGTCTCTTCAATATTGCTGCATCTTTTTTAGGGAGACGGTTGAGTTTCCCCGTCTTTTGTTCCGCTCTCAAGTCCCTGAACTTATAAAGTCTCCTTTCTGTAGTAGACCAATTCGTTAACATACCACCGATCCATTTTTTATTAACATAATGACACCGAGCCCTTATTGCAGCTGATGCTACTGAACTAGCTACTTCCTTTTCTGTACCAACTATTAAGAAGTGTTTTCCCCTACTTGCTGCATCAAAAACTAAATTGCAGGCTTCCGATAAAAAACGAGCAGTTCTAGTAAGATTTGTAATATGAATACCTTTACGATTTGCAGAGATGTAAGGTGCCATTCTAGGATTCCATTTCCTAGCACCATGACCCAAATGGACTCCTGCCTTAATCATCTCTTCCAAATCGATCTTCCAATATCTTTTTGTCATTTCTCCCCACACCTTTCTTTTTTTTTTTTTTTTTTTTTTTTTTTCAAAAAAAAAAGAGGTACCATGAAATAAATAATTGTTCCGATGGAACCTTCTACCGGAGATGGGCCGTTGATATACGGCCCAAGTCGTTAATTCCTTTCTATTCATTATTATCCTTATTACCAAATCAAATGACCGGACCAAGACCTGATAGTTATTAAAAAAGGAAAAGAAAAGAATGAATCTGCTCTTAGGAATTATGAAATCCCGTAAATGATTGTTCTGATGTATCATGAAAATTCTTTGGGATGCAAGAACCCAATAATTCTCTGTAGTGGAACAAAATATCTCTCATTTCCCCCTCGAATAGATGCTTCTTTTTTATTTCCAAAGGAATGTTGTTGTGTTGCCTTGAACGGTGCACTAATCCTTTGAATCCGGTACCAACAGGTATCATCCCCCCCAGAACAACGTTCTCTTTCAGGCCTTTCAACCAATCAATGCGGCCTCGTAGAGCGGCTTTTGCTAAAACCCGAGCGGTTTCTTGAAAACTCGCTTCAGATATGAAGCTTTGGGTATTCAGAGATGCCTTCGTTATTCCCAATAAGATGGCTCGGTAACAGATCGCTTCTTCCAAAGCACGCACTGTTCGTTCCGCCCGCAAGAATCCGATTAGCTCGCCAGGCGAAAAAACATTAGACATTCCATCTTCTGAAACCAACACTTTGGATGTTATTTGACGTACAATAATCTCTACATGCCTATTTTGGATCTGCACCCCCTGGGATCGATAAACCTTTTGGATCTTATTAACCAAAGAGATACGACTTTGCGCTATGGTTAGCTCAGTGCCAATCACGAATCCCCACGGAATTCCAAGAATTCTTCTTATATGCTCATTCCAACCTTCAATCCTCTTTTCTAAGTTCATCGATATTGACTCAATCGAACGCGCTTCTAACACTTGTTCTACTTTTGGAAGACCTTGCGTTATATCACCCGATCTCGATTTTTCATATAGAAATGTAACTAATGTATCTCCCTCGTAAAGGATTTTTCCATAGTGGCCATGGACGGTTGCTCCTCGAGCGACCAAATGGGGCTTAGCGGATCTTATTACTAAGTAGTCAACATGAACAATTAGAACTTGGCCAGATTTTATGTGCGGTCCGTATTTGGATATACATACATTTTCAGAAAGAAACTGGCCAAGGCTAATTATTGTAAATGTCTCCTCACAATACTCGTGACGTAGGAAACACCAATTCAAATTGAATAGATTCAAAATGATGTTACTGCGCGGATCGAAATTATAAATTCTCTCATTTTCATCCATTAAATAGTATTTAAGTACTTGGAAAATCTGTTTTAAATTGTCAAGTAGCAAATATTTATTTAACAAAATTGGATTATGAGTTCTTAAACGATAAGATGAATAAAAATTCTCGATTTTAGGTACAGTCCCTAAGAGACCTAACGAATTCCTAATGGGAATCATAGGATTCCCTTTAATTGGAATTAGTTCTTTTGTCACCTTGTGACATTTTGAACCATTGACTGGACAAATTCGAGAACAATCAGATGATGACAAAATTCGAAAAGATTGGCATTCCTTATTTCTATTCAGAAACGTACGAATAGTTCCTTGATGTTGGGTAAGTGATTGAATCCTCACCTTGGAAGACAAAGGATTGATATTGGTGCGATCTGATCCATTATTGGGGATCAACCCCGAACCTGCCGTATCATTCCTTTTTCCGATATACGAAATGGGGGGCTTCGCCAAATCCATTTTGATAAAATCTCGAATCAGATCATTTGCCCTTACTTCAACAAAGGAAGCGTGAACCCCTTCTATAGAACCATTTCGATCTTGTTCCCAATTCAATACTAAACAAGTCCGAACTAATTGAATAGTTGTGTGATAAATTCCTTGAATTGGTTTTCCATTTCTATAAAGGAGATAATTAACAACTTGTAGTTGCACATTATCCCTTTCCTGCAACAGATCCTGGGGGAAAAGCGTTGATAAATTGATCCCATCAGCCATTTCATATATGACTGCGGGTCGAACCAAAACAAAATACTTTTTCTTGGTAGGTGTGATCCGCTGGACATAGATCCAATTTTTCAATTGGTTTGATTTCTTAGAATTTTTTTTTCCCGTTCCTGGTGATATCAAGATGCCGCTGTGCCGGGATATCTTATCTGTCTCTCCAGGAAAATGGATATCTCCAGAAAAGATTTTCAGTTCAATCTTTTTTTTTTTTCTCTCCACTCGGACCAATCCACCCACTCGGCTTCTTGTATTTAAAGCGATTCGTGTATCTACTCCAATGATACTATTGTTCCGTACCATTATGGGCGAAGATCCGGGAAAGATATGCACTTCCTCGGGAATGAAAAAAAATCGATCTACTTTCGTTTGGTATTTCGACCTAAATTCTTTTGCTTCTCGATATTCAATCAAATCCTCTTTTTTGACGGTTGCTTCCATCTCTACGGTCCCATATTTAGTCATTCCCCAACTGCTTCTTCTGTATCGCGGATCGTCGAAATAAGCAAGAATACTATTTCTTCGTAAAATACCATTTACGGGTATTTCAATCGAGATACCAGAATGGGGCATTAGTTCTTTCTCTCGTTCTTGATCATATTGGAATGGTATGATGAATCTATTTCTTCGCCTTTTCGCCAATAAATTAGAGTTCTCGTGGAGAGGGGGGAAGTATAGGAAATTCCAATGGCCATTAGATAGGATTCGATCAGGTCCTGAATAAGCAGGAATCCCCCCCCTTTTTTTACCGGAAGGATCCGAACTAAACAATTTGTGTCTCACTCGATCATTAGTCACTGGGGGGTCGGAACTAGATCTCCGTTCGACAGAAAGAGAATGAACATGCATTTGATCTTGATCCTTGTGGATCGAAAAAGGGACTATACTGGATCCGCACGGACCTCCTGATAATATCCATAAATGGCTTGTTTTTGGTAAGAGATGAACATTACCGTATATATATTCAGGCGCATGGTACACATCGGTACTCCAGTGCATTTCTCCCCCTGAATCAGAATAAATATGTTTTCGAACCCTTTCTTTAAACTGGAAAGTGGATTTTCCAGCACGAATCTCGGCAATCGCTTGTTCTGATTCTACATATTGATCATTTTGAACAAAAAGAAAACTTTTTGGTGGAATATTGACATTATGTAGAATATCCCGACTCTCAATAGTTACATACAGGTCTATATAACATAGAAAAGCAGGATGTCCATGACGTGTACGTGTGGGATGAACCAAATCCTCATTGAATTTGATTTTTCCATTAAAGGGGGCTCGTACATGTTCTGCAGTACCGCCTGTGAATACCCCACCGGTATGAAAAGTTCTTAATGTTAGTTGAGTCCCTGGTTCCCCAATTGATTGACCCGCAATAATACCTACAGCTTCTCCCAATTCGACCAAATCGCCATGAGCGGGACTCCGACCATAACATAATCGACAGATCCAAGATGTGCTCCTGCAAATAAAGGGGGTTCGAATATATATTGATTGTGCTCGAAAGGTTATGAATCGATTGACAAGTTCAATCCCAAGATCTTGATTTCGAGCAGCAATGCATCGTAGACCCATATATATATCGTCTGATAATACACGACCAATTAGTGTTTGGATCAAAATTCGTTCCGTCATCCCATTTCGAGAACTCACAGAAATACCTCGGATAGTTCCACAATCCGTTCTACGCACAACAATGTGTTGAACTACTTCAACAAGTCGACGCGTGAGGTATCCAGCATCTGATGTTCGTACAGCAGTATCCACAACTCCTTTGCGGGCTCCGTAGCAGGAAATGATATATTCCGTTAAAGAAAGTCCTTCGCGTAAATTGCTTTGAATGGGTAAATCAATCATTTGTCCTTGGGGGTCCGACATTAATCCTCTCATACCTACCAATTGATGTACCTGAGATGCATTTCCTCTAGCCCCCGAAAAGGACATTATATGAACTGGATTAGAAGGATCAGTCATCCTAAAATTAGGATGCATTTCTTGTCTCAAATATTCACTTGTAACATACCATATCTCAATGGATTGACGCAATTTCTCTACCGCGTGTACATTCCCATAATGATGGTGCTTTTCTAAAAGCAAATTTTGTTGTTCAACATCTTGGACTATCCATCCCTTAGAGGGTATTGTTAGAAGATCATCAATTCCTAATGAAATGGATGTAGCAGTGGCTTGCTGGAAACCCAGAGTCTTTACTTGATCCAGGATGTGCGATGTATATGCCATTCCGAAATGATCTATTAATCTGCTAATAAGTCGTTTCATGGCAGTTGAATCTATCACTTTATTGTGAAATACCAAATCGGCCCGTTCTGCCATAAGTACCTCCATATTCCGCTGAGTAGTATTCGACAATGGGTTTGAGTCAGTGATTTGAAGACTTCCTTTCCTCGATCTTGATTCACGTAGAAATTCGTAAATTATGATACCGATTGAACCGTAGAGAACCGAATTCCCGCGGTATCACATAATTACTTAGTTTAGGTAGCGTATGAGTAGGCCCGACAAAACCCCTGTATGGCTTCTTCCATTTCTCGATAAAAAGAAATATGACCAAGAGTGGTTCGAATGTATATACAAAGGATTTCTTTTTTTACATTTCTTACTATTAGATAGTGCTCATAAATCTCATGATAGGTACCCAAAGATTCATATTGAACTTCGATGGGAACTTCTATTGAGGCAATGGCGCGCTGATCGAGTCGCCACCGGAGCCACAAAGGACTATCTAAATTGATTCGTTTCTGCCGATAAGCTCCAAGTGCATCATAAGAACTACAAAAATAAGGTTCTTTCTCTTTAGTATACTTATCGTCAACTGTTTTATTTTGAGAGTTTCTTCGATTACATGGATTATACCGATTTGAACAAATACCTCGACGATTCCCGATCGTTAATACATAGAGTCCAATAAGCATATCTTGAGTTGGTACGGAAATGGGCTCTCCAATAGCTGGAGACAAGAGATTCATATGAGAAAACATAAGTAAACGAGCCTCTGCTTGAGCTTCCAAAGATAAAGGTACATGAACAGCCATTTGATCCCCATCAAAGTCTGCATTGAATCCCTTACGAACTAATGGATGTAAACAAATAGCGCGCCCCTCTACTAAAATGGGTTGGAACGCCTGTATACCTAATCTATGCAGAGTAGGCGCTCTATTCAGCAATACAGGATGCCCCTGCATAACTTCTTGAAGTATTTCCCATA